GCCCAATTAATAGTTCAAGTCACACACTCCCATAATCCATCCTCTCTTCGGAAAATCCACTTCAACTATTCGTATCAATTAAGAAATACAATACTTCGGAGTTGAAGAGAAGTATCCAAATAACATGTCTTATTTTTTCAATAATCCATATTTGTAGCAATGAAATAGTATTGTTCCTTCCCAATATGATATATGATCAATTACAAATATCTATGATCTGTCTTCTCTATAAAGGACCCGAAATACCTTGCTTACGTATCATTGGAAAGTGCATTAACATAAATACGGCAGTAAGAAGAGGCAATACAAAAGTGTGTAAACTATAAAAACGAGTCAAAGTGGATTGGCCCACACTAGCACTTCCACGTAATAACTCTACCAAAGGCGATCCTATTACAGGAATAGCTTCAGGTACACCTGTCACGATTTTTACTGCCCAATAACCAATTTGGTCCCGAGGTAAGGAATAACCAGTTACACCAAAAGATGCAGTCAATACAGCTAAAACCACACCTGTAACCCAAGTTAATTCGCGGGGTTTTTTAAATCCACCTGTGAGATATACACGAAATACGTGCAGGATCATCATTAGAACCATCATACTTGCTGACCATCGATGAACTGATCGAATTAACCAACCAAAATTGGCCTCAGTCATTATGTATTGAACAGAGGAAAAAGCTTCTGTAACGGTTGGACGATAGTAAAAAGTCATAGCAAAACCTGTAGCTACTTGTACTAAAAAACAAGTAAGTGTGATCCCCCCTAAACAATAAAATATGTTGACATGAGGAGGAACATATTTACTAGTTATATCATCCGCAATCGCCTGAATCTCGAGACGTTCCTCAAACCAATCATATACCTTATTGAGATAGGTAATCCAAAGGAATTCCCCCTCTGAGAACCGTATATGAGAATTTCATCTCGTACGGCTCAAGCGGAAACACACAAATACTGATTTCAACGGATATGTAATAGAAAGTTCAAAACTTCTTAGCCATTTGATTCGATTTGCCCCAAAGATACGAAGTAACAAAAATCCGGAATCTCTTCTTTGTGATGATAATGCCAAAAATATCAAGTTGGCTCATCCGTCTTTCTTTATGTTGATCGTTACAGGCCTCTTGAATCTTCTCTTCCCTATTTATTTATTTTTTTATTTGTTATTTGATTTGTTGTTTTTTGTGCGTAATGCAGATTAACAATAGTTTTGCTATTGATAGGAATTCCCTTGTTGAGACCCTATGAATCAATTGAAACCTCAGATTCATACTAGAACCACGATGATTTAATCAAGCAAAGCCTCAAGCTAAACTCAAAGGTTCTCTGAGTAAGAACCGTTTGATGATCACTTATTCAATGAATGGATGTAATGACTCAACAAAATCTAGAGAAACATTTGTCCTTTGTTCAAACTGAAAGAAGAAAAATCGTTTGATTTAGGAAATACCTATTTGAATTTTTTTTTGAGTCCGGTTGCGAAGTCTGAATAGTAAATAGTAGGTATGAATCATAGTTCAAATATTTCTTTTCTTGATCTATTCTATATATTCCGTGCTCCAGATACTAGAATAAATATCCGACGAGGTAGAATCATCTTGATAGAGATGACAGGCCCATTTTCTGTATTATCAATAGGATCAATTATAACAAGTCACACACTCATATTCCGGAAATACCGAAACAAATAAATCTCACGGTCGAACTACCAGAATGGTCTAGAAATCCGAGTCTTTCTTAAGTATTAAGTAAAGTAATTTTTTTGATTGAAAAACTAGGACTTTCTAGTTCTTATGAACCTAACTCATTGAAATTCCATCCAGTAAAACGGAAGAATTATAAATTTCCAAAATAATAGATAGGAATATCGCAAATAGAGCCATTGCGACCCCCATAAGTGGTGTAGTCCCCCAGCCCGGTGCTACTTTACCATATTCCGAATTCAATGGTTTCAATAAATTCCCTACAGTAGTTCGTCTTGGCCCAGATCTAGAACTACCCTCAACGGTTTGTGTAGCCATAAAATACTATTCATTGGTTGAGATCTGTTGACTTTGTATACCATTCCGTTGTAGTTGTAAATAAACGATCTTATCGTAGATCCATTGTGATCTTGAAATTATCTAAAAATGGAAACAGCAACCCTAGTCGCCATCTCCATATCTGGTTTACTTGTAAGCTTTACTGGGTACGCCTTATATACCGCTTTTGGGCAACCCTCTCAACAACTAAGAGATCCATTCGAAGAACACGGGGACTAGTTGAAGTAATGAGTCTCCCATATTGGGAGGCTCCTTACTTCAATTGAGATAATGAAAAATTATTTCATTTTTTTAGTTTTAGTCGGAACCTTAGGCGGTTCTCGAAAAAAGATAGCGAAAAAAATTATCCCTAAAGTCGAGACTAAAAGGAATGTATAAACCAATGCTTCCATAGATTCGATCGTGGTTTACAATTATAGCTTCCACACCTATTCATTTGGGATCATTTACCATATTTTGGATCATTTACCATATAAAGAAAAGTAAAGAGTCAAAGAATAAATGGTGATTCAAATCAAGATTTCTCCGGTACCTTATATCAAATCAAAAAAAAATAGAGGCGAAAGATACCAGAGCAATGTTGTATCAGACTACTTGTCTCCTTGTAGTTGGATCCCCAAGTTTTTGAAATGTTCCAAATTCCACTTGAGCATCCAAATCTGGATCAATACCAGCAAAAACATCTCTGAACAAGGTTCTAGCACCATGCCAAATGTGTCCAAAAAAGAAGAGCAAAGCAAACGTAGCATGCCCAAAAGTGAACCAACCCCTTGGACTGCTACGAAAAACACCATCGGATTTCAAAGTAGCCCGATCTAATTCAAAAATTTCACCTAATTGGGCACGTCTAGCGTATTTTTTTACAGTAGCAGGATCACCATAACTAACTCCATTGAGTTCGCCACCATAGAACTCGACAGTTACACCTACTTGTTCAACACTATACTTTGATTCTGCCCTTCTAAAAGGAACATCGGCTCTCACAATTCCGTCTCCATCTACTAAAACTACCGGAAATGTTTCAAAAAAAGTAGGCATACGACGTACAAAAAGCTCGCGCCCTTCTTTATCTCTAAAGACGGGGTGTCCTAACCATCCAACAGCTATTCCATCCCCGTTGTCCATTGAGCCTGCTCTGAATAATCCCCCTTTTGCCGGATTATTACCAATGTAATCATAAAAAGCTAATTTTTCGGGAATTTTAGACCAAGCTTCCGATAAACTCAGATTTTCGGCTAGTCCGGCGCTAACTCTTCGATATATTTCTTGCTGAAAGTATCCCTGATCCCACTGATAACGAGTGGGACCAAATAATTCGATTGGGGTAGTTGCTGAACCATACCACATAGTTCCAGCAACAACGAAAGCTGCAAAAAAAACAGCAGCGATACTACTAGAAAGTACAGTTTCAATATTTCCCATACGTAATCCTTTGTATAGACGTTGAGGCGGACGGACACTAAGATGGAATAGACCTGCTAATATGCCCAATGTACCCGCTGCAATATGATGAGAGGCTATTCCTCCCGGAACAAAAGGATCAAAACCTTCCGCGCCCCACGCTGGATTTACAGATTGTACTTTTCCAGTTAGTCCATAAGGATCGGACACCCATATTCCAGGACCATACAAACCTGTTACATGAAATGCGCCAAAGCCAAAGCAAGCCACCCCTGAGAGAAATAAATGAATTCCAAAGATCTTCGGCAAATCCAAAGAAGGTTTTCCCGTACGCTCATCACAGAATATTTCTAGATCCCAATACACCCAATGCCAGATAGCTGCCAAGAAGCACAAGCCAGAAAACACAATATGTGCCCCTGCGACACCTTCATAACTCCAAATACCCGGATTCGTTATAGTTCCTCCTGAAATACTCCAACCACCCCACGAATTGGTTATTCCTAAACGAGTCATGAAGGGTATAACGAACATACCTTGTCTCCACATTGGATCAAGAACAGGGTCAGAGGGATCAAAAACCGCTAATTCGTATAGAGCCATCGAACCGGCCCAACCAGAAACTAGAGCTGTATGCATTATATGGACAGAAAGCAATCGACCGGGATCATTCAATACGACAGTATGAACACGATACCAAGGCAAACCCATGGAAATACCCCTTTATCAAAGATAAATAGACACTATGTCACCTTATTTTATCGCATTGGAAAGGACTATACTATGTACCTAAGTACCTAACCTTTTCAGTGAATTCTGTATGAGAAAGAGTTAATATTTATTCCGTTCCATTGAAAATAACGGAACAATTCTGTTCATAAGAACAAAGAGAAGCAGATCTATTCTATACCCGATAAGTACCAATACGCAATGGGAGAATTGGTACCATTTTGTGGGAACGAATGCATAGATACTTGTTTATCATTCGAACGATCGATTGCTCCGTTCGTTAAAATTTTTCTTTATTCATTCTATCTTACTCTATAAACCTTCCAATCAATCTATCTAGAAAATAGAATAAACAGAAAAAAGGATGAAGACAATAAACCCATTGTTACGTTTCCATATTAAAGTGAAGTATAGTACTTAGTTTTTTTTCTTTAATTTAATGCCCATTGGTGTTCCAAAAGTACCTTTTCGGAGTCCTGGAGAGGAAGATGCAGTTTGGGTTGACGTATAGTGCGACTTGTCAGACATATTGGGTCATATGGGATTTACCCGTTCTCTCCCCCGATCGAGATATCCTCTGTTTCGCCCAAGAAATATTGTATTGAGATTGAGTGAACCATCAATCATTTGGAGCGTGAAGTACAATTAGATCAATTTATATTGGGGATCAATATTATCAATTAGAAGAATTTATGGTTGACTTGGACTGATAAAATAAAGTCTCCAGGCTCCGTTCAGAAAATACCAAATTGGTAACAAATTGATAATATATGTACGATTACCACTTGTATCATAAACGATTTTTATACTTACTATAGGAGCGATCTCAAACTGCCAACCAATGGAGTAGTATGATGAATACATCGAATAGTTTGGAGAAGACATGAAACAAATTGAAAAGGAAGTCGTAACAAAAAAAGTGGTACTGAGATCATTTGCCCTATATGTACAAATAGAATTCGGGCAGATCTTTTCCCGGAGTAGAACAAACATGAACCTAAAAAAATGGAAAGGGCCCATTCAGGAACAATAAAATGACATCGTGATTTGAATCTCGATGAAACAATACATCAATGAGAGGTTAGTTCAATAAGTTCAGTAAATTCTTTTTTTTTATAGGTAAGGGAACAAAAACTCATCTTATGTTTTTTGAAAAATAGAAGAAGAAAACCCCCTTCATTAGAAAAACAAAAACCTGTTACAGAAAAAAAAAGAAATAGAACTGGAATCGACACATTGATTCTTTTTTTCGCAATTTTTTTTTGAACCGTATGCATCCAAAGGTGCACGTACGGTTCCTAAGGGAACCAATTTTGTCCTAATCAACCGACTTCATCGAGAAAGATTACTTTTTTTAGGCCAAGAAGTTGATAGCGAGATCTCGAATCAACTTGTTGGTCTCATGGTATATCTCAGTATAGAAGATGATACTAGGGATCTTTATTTATTTATAAACTCTCCCGGCGGATGGGTAATACCAGGAATAGCCATTTATGATACTATGCAATTTGTGCCACCCGATGTGCATACAATATGCATGGGATTAGCCGCTTCAATGGGATCTTTCATTCTGGTCGGAGGAGAAATTACCAAACGTCTAGCATTCCCTCACGCTTGGCGCCAATGAGTTTTTTTATTTGAAAAAAAAAAGGAAGACTATGCCTTCGCCATATTGAATATGAATAATAAGTAATAATAGCATGGCACTTCGAGTTCGATATGAGCAAACCATTATTGTTTTTTTCATAACATGAGATTTTATGTCGAGATAGTAGTATGAAATAGAGGTCATTTCGGATTTGATCTTATGTGTCGGGGGTACATTTCAGCGTCACAAACCATTCTTTTTCACACCAGAATTCTCTTTCTGATATTTATGTTATGAAAGAAAAAGTACAAAAATGAAAAAAAAAAGATCATTTTTTTCCTTATTTGATCGTATCAGAAAGGAACTTTGGGATTGCTAAATCACAGACAAAATAAATATATAAAGCAACAGAACCATCATAGTATTTTTTTTACTCCTACGAAAGGAAGGGTGGTAAATGGATCATTCAACGATCCGGATCGGATGGATTCTATTTCTTTCTTCAATAGAATAGAAGAGAAGAAAAAGAAAAAGTAAATTCCATTGTAGAGCCGTATGCACAAAAGATGCCTGTACGGTTGTACAATTCTATTCTTTTTTCTTATATTTTTTTTTATCCCTTACTTTAGCCCAATCATGCAAGATAGAAGAACCCTTCATGATGTTATATCAATATCATCAGGGTTATGATTCACCAACCTGCTAGTTCTTTTTATGAGGCACAAGCAGGCGAATTTATCCTGGAAGCGGAAGAACTACTGAAACTTCGCGAAACCCTCACAAAGGTTTATGTACAAAGAACGGGTAATCCTTTATGGGTTGTATCCGAAGACATGGAAAGAGATGTTTTTATGTCAGCAACAGAAGCCCAAGTTCATGGCATTGTTGATCTTGTAGCGGTCGAAAATGAAAATACTAGGGATTTCATGTAAATCCATTTCAAACCATAATTCGAATTTTCTGCGATTTGATATTGAATAGAAAAAAAATTCATGATCATCAATCATCAGGTTAAGATCGATCTAAACCAACCCATTCCATTCTAGAATTCTATATATACATACGACATGCCAACTATTAAACAACTTATTAGAAACACAAGACAGCCAATAAGAAATGTCACGAAATCTCCCGCTCTTAGAGGATGTCCTCAGCGTCGAGGAACATGCACTAGGGTGTATGTGCGACTCGTTCAGATCATGAGTTCGAACAAATGAGACAATTTTCCAGTATCAATGACCAGTACCAATGAATAGGATAGATAGAGAAGATCTATCATATACCTATATTGTGTTTGGAATTTATGGTTTACATTGGTGCAAATCCAATCACCTAGATTTGAGATGAAAAGCAATTCCCCATTGGGGGCAAATGGTTATCCATTAAGCGGAGGAAATGGTATTATAAGAAGCAAAAAGGTTATACTCCTATTCTTGAAAGAACGGACTAACAGGGTCAGCTACCTAGCCAACTTTCATAATTAAATGCCGTCACTGTATGGATAACTCTTATTGTGAAAAGAACTATTACTGTATAATTGATGGGTAGAGCCAAAGAGTGCGAACTATACAAGTTAACAATAACATTTGATAAAATGAAAGAAGAGGCTCCGGTGTATAGAGAGGACCTCACCGTTTTAAAAAAAAAAGTAACCATAGAAACGATGGAACCCACTATTTTTTTTTATTTGGTATCGTTAGAATTTCTTATTTCCAGGTGAAATGCCTGGAAGGAATAAAAAATCGTGGTTGGGGAAAGTCATAGTAGCAAAAGCCATTGGAATTTTTATTTTATATATCGGAATAATCCGTTTTGTTATTAATTGACGGGGGGTAAAGGATGACTGAAAGAAGAGAAATCAATTAGTTATTCATTAAGGTTTAATTTGATTCAATGACCAGAGTTAGACGAGGATATACAGCTCGGAAACGTCGAACAAAAATTCGTTTATTTGCATCAACCTTTATTGGGGCTCATTCAAGACTTACTCGAACGACTACTCAACAGAAAATGAGAGCTTTGGTTTCCTCTCATCGAGATAGAGGCAGGCAAAAGAGGGATTTTCGTAGTTTGTGGATCACTCGAATAAATGCAGTAATTCGTGAGAATAAGGTATTCTATAATTATAGTAGATTAATACCAAATCTGTACAAGAAGCAATTGCTTCTTAATCGTAAAATACTTGCGCAAATATCTATATCAAATAAGAATTGTCTTTACATGATTTCCAATCAGATTATCAAATAAAGGATATGATATTATCAAATATAATACAGAAATGATTGAAATTGAAACAGAATTCCCCGGAGAATGAACTCCGGGAAGATAGAATAAAAAAAATTAAGTAAGATAAGTAGTAGGAATGAACGAACATGTTTCAATAAAAAAAAAGATTTCTTCTTCCCCCATTTTTTATTTCTTATAACACAAGAAATAAATCGGGATTCTAGGCCTTTTGAACAAAACATCAATCTGAGCTTGAGTTCCGATTGGAGTTTTGAGTCAATTGAGGAGTATGTTTATTTATTTCTGGTTCTAGGACCAGTAGTTCTGGGGATCGACTCGGCTTTCTCAAATTGTTTCTCATTATTAAGAAAAGGTAACAAAGATAAAATACGAGCTTGTTTTATAGCAATAGTAATTAATCGTTGTTGTTTCAAGGTCAATTTATTCACCCGTCTAGATAATATTTTTCCTTGTTCACTAATAAATCGACTAATTAAACTCATGTTTCTATAATCGATTCGATCCCCCCATCCAATTGGGGACAAACGCCTACGAAAGGATCGCTTGTATTTACGAAAAGGTTGCTTGGATTTATCCATGGTTTATTCCTTATCTCTAAAATTCTATTTCTTTATTCATTTCAGATCTGACCGAAATAGGCTTTGATTCGCATCGTTTATATTATACATATCATATATAATACATATCATATGTATTATATATATATATATGAAAATGAAATCGGGTTTGATTTGTATTGTATATATTATGTATATTATATATGTTATATTTATGTTAAGTTAAATATGTTAACTTAAATATGTTAAGTTCTTCCTCTCCCTGTTCCTTGGAAAGATCGCGCACACGTTCCGTTCCATCTATTTCTTTATTTCCCCATGAATCGTATGCTTGTGACAATAGCGACAAAATTTTCTCAATTCTAATCTACTGGATGTATTGTGTCGATTCTTTTGAGTAATATATCTAGAAATACCCGGCGATTCTTTATTGACACCATTTCGGACACAACTGGTACATTCCAAAATAACTCTGACTCTGACATCTTTACCCTTGGCCATGAACCCCCTTTTAATTTTGGATCGACTTAACTTCTTCTATTTTCGACCCGAACTGAAGAAGAATAAAAGAACAAAAAAATCAATAAGAAAATCAATAGAAGTTACTAACTTGAAATTCCATTTTCATTTCTAAAGATTTCGTTGTGTTGTATGTGTTGTAATTATATAATTACAATTAATATTAATAGAGTAATAGTAATAATTAATTAAGTAATAATTAATAATAAAGTAATAATTAAGTAATACAATTTCTTTCTAACTATCAATTATTCCTATCTTAAATCCCAATATTTCATTTAAGTATCTTCTTTCTATGCTATGATTTCGTGGATTCTGCCCTAGATCTGGATACACATTTCCATTTCTGTTCCCCAAAATTCGATCTTAGATTCACCAGATTTTTGTCGAGGTTCAATACACTTTTTCTTTTTTCTTTCCTTCCTATCCTCCTCCTATCCTAAAGAACTGAAAAAAAAAGGAAGGGGTGAAATTTTAGTCACGTCACGTAGAATTGTATCCCTAATTTTCTTCATTTCTTCGCATATTAATAACTAGAATGAAAAAAAAGGGAATGACAAGGCATCTGGGAATAAACGATTAATTTCTATCAATAGACCTGCTAAAGACCCAAACCATAGAGTAGTTAGCACAGGTGCCACGGAGAGATATGTTTTTATATCTCGCATTGAAAATCCTCCTTCTTTATTGTAATACATATATGTATGGTCAGATGTTGTAGTTCAAGATCATTTGTATTTTTTTTTACTTTACGCGGAATTCCTAACTAAAATAGATATGTACAATGAACCGATAGATGAGATTTTCCTGTCCCTAAAAAAGAAAGAAAAAGATGACCCCTTCTTCCTGAGCATTTCCGATAAGATAAATTTTTATTCTTTTTTTTATACGATACGCCGATAAGATAAATTTTC